ATCAATTCGATCCTTTATCCATAGAATATAGTATGTAGACCGTACCTATTTCTTCCTATTTTTTTTTTTTTTGTTATCATGAAGTTTCTTTTCTTACTACAGCTGATAAAAATCGTTGCTTTGGACGATGCATATGTAGAAAGCCTATTTTTTTCTAGTATTGACTAGCCAATTTGATCTTTTTTTTTCTTCTTTCTATAGTGGAGATAGTCGCACGTAATGACAGATCACGGCCATATTATTAAAAGCTTGTGGTAAGAATGGATTTCGTTCTAGTGCTCGAAAATAATATTCCAAAGCTTTTGTATGCTCTCCGTTGCTTGTGTGTATAAGGCCTATGTTATAGAGTATATAACTTCGATCATAGGGATCAATTTCTGATCGCATAGCTTCATAATAATTCTGTAAAGCTTCCGCATAATTTCCTTCGGATTGAGCCGACATTCGTTACGATCGTTCATTTTTTTTCAAAAAATCTCCGTTCCAGAACCGTACGTGAGATTTTCATCTCATACGGCTCCTCCCTTCTCTTCTGTGCATAGTACTAAAAGGAATAGGCCAAAGAATCCAAATTTTCCTATTCTCATTATGAACTGACAGGAGCTGGTATTTTTACAAGAAATCTCTAGCCAGCCTTCCCGCAAGAGGTTTTTTCTTAACACCAATCGTATTAGTGTAGTGCTAAATAGAAATGGTAATTCCAACGATTTCTTTGTCCTCAACGCCTACTATTTCCAGGAATTAGTCACTTCAACGATCTTTGATGGTTATACGCGTATCCAAAGTACGAACGAGATGGATGTTCGTTGTCCCAACCATTCTTGTTAGTCCCGATACCGATAAGGAAAAGGGTAATTTATAACAAAGTTTTCGTGTTGTTGATTCCTAGTGTAGTGCTTCTTCCCCTATGTCTCCTATTGGTACTTGTGGAGTAGGATTGACCCACAATACAGAACTTTTAGGTGTAACCTTTCGTTCAATACTAAAATAAAATGGATAATTATAATTAAAGTATCTGAGGCTGGATCAATCGAGGATACACGACAGAAGGAATTGTTTTATTTCCAAACTTTACCTTCACTAAGCGTATCTTTATTTCCATAATTTGGTTCTTTCTATTCCGAATCACGTCTTTTTCTCGTAAGACTGAAGTGAGGACTAAAAAAAAAACAAGAAAAAATAATCAAATCACACCATCTCTGTAATAGGTAAATGCCTTTTTTTCTCCTGAAGTTGTCGGAATTATTCGTAATAAAATATTGGCTATAATTGAGGAGGTCTTATCAATAAAATTTCCATTTATCCGAGATCTAGGCATAATTAGCAATCCATTCTATAATTCTTCTCATTAGGGAAAATGATCCCACAAACAAAGGAATTGTACAGTACAAAATAACATAAAAACAGAAACATTATAAAAAGATGTGTACCTTCCGCTCAAATTGTACCCTTTACTATTTCATCTAAGTTGAATAACCAAGGACTTACTTTATTTTACTATGGATTCTTATAACCCGAGTCTGATTCTGATTCTGATAACTCGAGAAATTTGGATTTGGTTATGATCCAAAGAGGAAAAGAAAGGGATGGAATAATCATTATACAATTGAAATGAAATAGAAAAATCCATGGTACGATTCATGAATTTGTAATAGATCTATGGAGTAGATGATAAAAGAAGTTGTTGATAAATAGGAAATTGGAAAGGAATTTTGTATTCCTATGGAACCGTTGATCGGTCGTGCCTGTACTGCAATAATATGAATAATTCACTATTCACTCGGTTTCTGGTCAATAATAAGACTATGTAGGAGAGATGGCCGAGTGGTTCAAGGCGTAGCATTGGAACTGCTATGTAGGCTTTTGTTTACCGAGGGTTCGAATCCCTCTCTTTCCGTTTCTGGTACTTTTACTTTACCAGTGTTACCGACCACAATAAATCAAATAACAATGGATATCATTATTCCAACAGTCTTATTTGATAGAGAATCCATATTCCTAATTACTGTGGTATGGTACGTAAAATACAAATATCGCGGAAAGAGCAAAAAAGAAATCGATCCTACTACGGATTTATTTGTGATATGTAAATGAGAAAAATGCGGATCAAGGCTCTTAGATCTATTTACTTTGTCGAAAAGAGGAACATAATTGTCTGAGTCTCTTTCTTTGTTATGTTCGTTAGGTTCAAGTTTGACGGGAATAATATTCTACGACTAACAACTCATTTATTTTTAAACCGATCCATTTACTATCTATTATTTGATTTACTAATCCTTTATATTGGATTGAGTCAACAGTCAAATGGTTTGGCAATTCCTCGTGAGGGGATGAAGCAATAGAATTTTGAATCAAAGCTTTCGATCTTTGTTTCTCCTTCGTAGTAATAATATCTCGGGGTTTGCAACGAAAACTTGGTATATCCACTATACGACCATTAACTAAAATATGTCTATGGTTAACTAATTGCCTAGCTCCAGGAATAGTCGAAGCCATACCC